GGGATCGATTTCTAGTCGCATAGCCTCATAATAATTCTGTAAAGCTTCCGCATAATTTCCTTCAGATTGAGCCGACATCCGTTACGGTCGTTATTAAGTTCAAAGAATCTCCGTTCCAGAGCCGTACGTGAGATTTTCATCTCATACGGCTCCTCCTTTATTGTGTATAATGATAAAAAAATACATAGAATCAAAAAAGATTGCATTATTCTCATTATCAACTGAGCAGGGCTAGTGTTTTTACAACAAATCTCTAGCCAACCTTCTTATAAAAGATTTTTTCTTAACATTAAATATGTTGGTACTGGATAAGAAAACAGTAATTCCAACAATTTCTTTGTCCTCAACGCTGCTTAATTTCCCGGAATTAATCACTTCAACAATCTTCGATGGTTATACGGGTATCCAAAATACGAACGAGATGGATGTTTATTGTCCCAACCATTCTTATTAGTCTCGATCCCGATAAGACAAGGAAGGATATTTTTTTTTACAAAGTTTTAGTGTTGTTGATTCCTAAGCGTAGTGCTTCTTCTCCAATGCCGCCTATTGATACTGGTAGAGTAGGATTGACCTAACCCCCTAAGTATAAGTGTAACCTTTCGCTTAATACTATAAACCTAAAATTGAAGCATATGAGGCTGCATTAATCGGGGATACACGACAGAAGGTATTAATCGTTTTATTTACAAATTTCACCTTCAGCAAACGTAGGTTTTTTTTTCAATTTTTACTGATTTTGGGAAAAATTGAAAAAAAAAAATAAAGATAATCAAATCGCACCATCTCTGTAGTAAGTGAATGCCTTTTTTTCTCCTGAAGTTGTTGGAATTATTCGTAATAAGATATTGGCTACAATTGAAAAGGTCTTATCAATAAAATTTTCATTTATACGAGATCTAGGCATAGTTAGAAATCCATTCTATAATTGAATTATTTATCGCGTCGTGAGAAAGAAATAAAAAAAATCTCACAAACAAAGGAATTGTACAATACAGTACGAAATAACATAAAAACAGATTCATTAATCAATTTTTTTAATCCTACGGCTTCATAGGAGGTTTTTTTTTATTTTCTTCCTATTTTTGTAGTTCGAATTGGTTTTATTTTATTTTATGGGCCTACCAAAATAGAATATGAATGATTTACTATTCACCCGGTTTCTGGGCATCATTATCTAGGAGAGATGGCCGAGTGGTTCAAGGCGTAGCATTGGAACTGCTATGTAAGCTTTTTGTTTACCGAGGGTTCGAATCCCTCTCTTTCCGAACCTTTACTAAATTAATCAATATTATTCATCGCAATGTTTCAAGTAATAATGGATACCATTATTTCAATTTCAACCTTTTGATATGGATTCTCTATTCCTAATTTTTTGGTAATACAGAAAATAATGGAAAAAGTCAGCAAGGAATGAAAATTTTCCTATATCCATGTCTATGATACATCAATGGCGGAAAATCCTCTGATCAAAACTCTTGTTATTTTAGTTAGGTTTAAGTCTGACGAGAATAATATTCTACAACCAGCAATTCATTTATTTTCACACCAATCCACTTATTATCTATTATTTGATTGATTAATCCTTTATATTGCAATGGGTGAAGAGTTAAATGATTTGGTAATTTCTCACGAGGGGCTAAATCAAGATAATTTTGAATCAGAGTTCTAGATCTTTGTTCATCCTTCGCTGTAATAATATCTTGAGGTTTGCAACGATAACTTGGTATATCTACTATATGACCATTAATTAAAACATGTCTATGGTTAATTAATTGGCGGGCTTGAGGAATAGTCGAAGCCATACCCAACCGAAAAAGTATGTTATCCAAGCGCATTTCAAGTAATTGTAATAAAACTTGACCCGTTGATCCTTTAGCTTTTCCGGCAATACGAACGTATTTAAGCAATTGTCGTTCTGTAAGACCATAATGAAAACGCAATTTTTGTTTCTCTTCTAAACGAATACGATATTGAGATTTTTTACTCGAGCGCGATTGGTTTCTCAGTTCGCTTTTGATTGTTAACGTTTTACTAGTTAGTCCTGGTAAAGACCCTAGACGGCGTATTTTTTTGAAACGAGGTCCTCTATAACGTGACATAAAGACTCCTTTTTTATTTTTAATGGAAAATATCATAAATCAAAATGAAAACTAAACTAAATGAAAAAAGAATATGATAAATGAAGCGAAATCGACTAAAGTATTATACTACTATAAAGAAAAGTATTATACTACTATAAAGAATAATTAGATGAATTTTATCAATATTCGAACCTTATTCTATTGTATTTATTTAAATATAAAAAATACAATGTGTTCTTTTCTTGATTTGTTCTACAGAGATTGAACTCCCTGAATTTTTTTTCTTTCTGAAAAAAAAAAAAGACATTATCAATTATGTAAAAAATCAAAAGAAAATCAAAAAAAGCCGGCTATCGGAATCGAACCGATGACCATCGCATTACAAATGCGATGCTCTAACCTCTGAGCTAAGCGGG